TACTATATCTCTCTCCCGTGAAATTCTCGAGCCGAAAGATGGATGCATATGCTGTGTTTCATTTTGCTAAATGATATCAATTAAATGGTGTATCAATTCTATAAATTGGATATAGCAATAAATAAATCAGCAAAATTCTTTTATTTTAGATAGAAGAAACATTTCTTCTATCTAAAATAAAAGAATGTACCCTTCTATCCAAATCCAATTTGCATCGATAAAATAAATCCAAATTCTAGATTCCAGCAGTAGATGAATAATTGCAAATTTTTGTGTGTACGAGATTCGAATAACTTCAAAATAACTGACATAATTTTTTATTTTTCCTGATCAGAAAAATACATGAAAAAGAAAGGAGGTAGAAAAATTTTTTGATTTATGGTTAAAGAAGAAAAACAAGAAAACAGGGGTTCTGTTGAATTTCAAGTATTCAGTTTCACCAATAAGATACGGAGACTTGCTTCACATTTGGAATTACACAAAAAAGATTTTTCATCGGAAAGAGGTCTACGAAGACTTTTGGGAAAACGTCAACGTTTGCTGGCTTATTTGGCAAAGAAAAATAGAGTACGTTATAAGAAATTAATAAGTCAGTTGGATATTCGGGAGAAGTAATTTAATCGTTCGAATTTTTTTCTTATTTTATTAGTAGTCTTATATTTATTAGTAGTCTTATAGTAGTCTTAGATTTTGCATTTTGATGAGCCTCGTTTTGAGGAATTCATGGAATAATGAATTAAGGAAGAAAAAAGAATATGAGTCTACCGTTTACAAGAAAAGATCTAATGATAGTCAATATGGGCCCTCACCACCCATCAATGCATGGTGTTCTTCGACTGATCGTTACTCTCGATGGTGAAGATGTTGTTGATTGTGAACCCATATTAGGCTATTTACACAGAGGAATGGAAAAAATCGCAGAAAACAGAACGATTATACAATACTTGCCTTATGTAACACGGTGGGATTATTTAGCTACTATGTTTACAGAAGCAATAACGGTAAATGCACCAGAATTCTTAGAGAATATTCAAATACCTCAAAGAGCCAGCTATATTAGAGTAATTATGTTAGAATTGAGCCGTATAGCTTCTCACTTGTTATGGCTTGGGCCTTTTATGGCGGATCTCGGCGCACAGACTCCTTTTTTCTACATTTTTAGAGAGAGAGAATTGATATATGATCTATTTGAAGCTGCTACAGGTATGCGAATGATGCATAATTACTTTCGCATCGGAGGAGTAGCTGCCGATCTACCTTATGGATGGATGGATAAATGTTTAGATTTCTGTGATTATTTTTTACGAGGAGTTGTTGAATATGAACAACTTATTACACAGAATCCTATTTTTTTAGAACGAGTTGAAGGAGTAGGTTTTATTAGCGGAGAAGAAGCTGTAAATTGGGGCTTATCGGGACCAATGTTACGAGCTTCTGGAATACAATGGGATCTTCGTAAAATTGATCCTTATGAGTCTTACAATCAATTCGATTGGAAAGTCCAATGGCAAAAAGAAGGAGATTCGTTAGCTCGCTATTTAGTACGAATTGGTGAAATGAAGGAATCCATCAAAATTATTCAACAGGCTGTAGAGAAAATTCCTGGAGGCCCTTATGAGAATTTAGAAGCCCGACGCTTTAAGAAAGCAAAGAATTCGGAATGGAATGATTTTGAATATAGATTTCTTGGTAAAAAACCTTCCCCAAATTTTGAATTATCAAAACAAGAGCTTTATGTAAGAGTAGAAGCTCCAAAAGGTGAATTAGGAATTTATCTGGTAGGAGATGACAGTCTTTTCCCCTGGAGATGGAAAATTCGTCCACCCGGTTTTATTAATTTACAAATTCTTCCTCAGCTAGTTAAAAAAATGAAATTGGCTGATATCATGACGATATTAGGTAGTATAGATATCATTATGGGGGAAGTTGATCGTTGAAATGATAATAGATAAGATAGAGGTAGAAACTCTTAATTCTTTTTTGAAATCGGAATTATTAAAAGAAGTCTATGGACTAATATGGATTATACCTATTTTGACCCTCCTATTGGGAATCACAATAGAAGTACTTGTAATTGTGTGGTTAGAAAGAGAAATATCCGCATCGATACAACAACGTATTGGTCCTGAATATGCCGGCCCCCTAGGACTGCTTCAAGCTATAGCAGATGGAACTAAGCTGATTTTTAAAGAGGATATCCTGCCATCCCGAGGAGAGATTCCTTTATTTAGCATTGGACCCTCTATAGCAGTCATATCTGTTTTATTAAGTTTTTTAGTTATCCCTTTTGGATATCATTTTGTTTTAGCTGATCTTAGTATTGGTGTTTTTTTATGGATTGCCATTTCAAGTATTGCTCCTATTGGTCTTCTTATGGCAGGATATAGCTCAAATAATAAATATTCTTTTTCAGGTGGTCTACGAGCAGCTGCTCAATCTATTAGTTATGAAATACCATTAACTTTTTGTGTGCTAGCAATATCTCTACGTGTGATTCGTTAAAAAAGGAGCTTTTCCTCTAAAATCTATTGAATATTTATCTTCCTTTTCTTATTCTGTATTCAGGTCGGTAAGTTAAACTAGATAGCTATATGAGTGAAACAAAACAGCTTATTAATTTGTAGTAAAAATAAAAAATCTCATTTCCTACGTACAAGAAAAAGTTGAAGTAAACATAAGCAGTGTAAACTCTTTACCCCAAGATTGAGATTGTTTGATTAGTCATCATATCTTGAAGCGGGCAAGAATAAAGGATTCGCGATATGGAATTCCATTACTAGAATATTTTTAGTTATTACTAGAACTTATAACCATATAAAAGAACCCATAAAAAGTTAGTGAGGGATTAGGAACACTAAAGTACATAAAGGATTAGTAATGAGAGAATCTAAATCATTAGACATTTTTCCTCATAAAAGGAATCATAATAAGGACTTGAAATTGGTGGAAATGATCAAGTAGTACTTTCTTCGGATTCCGATCCAGAGTATATTCCCATTCACTTGTTAAGGAAATAGCTATCAAGAACGAATTAACCTTTTATTTCTTTTTTCTTTTTAAGTATCCCCTTCCCCGGGAAAGAAGAATAGGACAAAAGATATGGAATGCAATACAAAAAAAGATCCTTATTTATTCTTTCTTTTATCTATATTCATACAGAATGGAATTCGTCATGAACTAATATCCAATTCTTTTCATTTATTAATTGCTATAACGAGTGTTTTATTCCAATATTAAGTTATTACTGAACAAGAAAAAACTGTCATTTTATTATATAAAGGATAAGATCAATTCGGAAGCGCTTTTTTATTATTTTAGCAGACGGAATTGCTTTGGTCTAATTTAGGACTTTCCAATCAATTTTATCTTACCTAATTCTATCTACGCTCGGGGGATAAGATCGAAAAGAAATAATCCTTTTTTCTGATCATAGAGGAGCCGTATGAAGCTAAGGTTTCATGTACGGTTTTGGAATAGCGGTGGGAACTGTGATGTTATCATCGACTATGATTATCTAACAGTTCAAGTACGGTTGATATAGTTGAAGCACAGTCAAAATATGGTTTTTTTGGATGGAATCTTTGGCGTCAGCCTATAGGTTTTCTAGTTTTTCTAATTTCTTCTTTGGCAGAATGTGAAAGATTACCCTTTGATTTACCAGAAGCAGAGGAAGAATTAGTAGCGGGTTATCAAACCGAATATTCCGGTATTAAATATGGTTTATTTTATCTTGCTTCTTACCTAAATTTATTAGTTTCCTCCTTATTTGTAACTGTTCTCTACTTAGGCGGGTGGAATTTTTCTATTCCCTATATATCCTTTTTTGAATTTTTCCAAATGAATAAAATTGTGGGAATTTTAGAAATGATAATGGGTATCATTATTACATTAACTAAAGCTTTTTTATTTCTCTTCATTTCTATCACAATAAGATGGACTTTACCCCGGATGAGAATGGATCAGTTATTAAATCTTGGATGGAAATTTCTTTTACCTATTTCTCTGGGCAATCTCTTATTAACAACTTCTTCCCAACTAGTTTCACTATAAATAAGATATTACAATAACAGTAAGAATATCTTCAACACAAAAGTTCTCTCAAACAAGAGAAAGAAACATACCTTTTTTCATAGATATTTAGAATATGTTCCCTATGATAACTGGGTTCATTAGTTATGGTCAACAAACAATACGTGCCGCAAGATACATTGGTCAAGGTTTCATAATTACCTTATCCCACACAAATCGTTTACCTATAACGATTCACTACCCTTATGAAAAATCAATTACATCAGAGCGTTTCCGCGGGCGAATACACTTTGAATTTGATAAATGTATTGCTTGTGAAGTATGTGTTCGTGTATGCCCAATAGATCTACCCCTTGTGGATTGGAGATTTGAAAAGGATATTAAAAAGAAACAATTGCTTAATTATAGCATTGATTTCGGAGTTTGTATATTTTGTGGTAACTGTGTTGAATATTGTCCGACAAACTGTTTATCAATGACTGAAGAATATGAACTTTCTACTTATGATCGTCATGAATTGAATTACAATCAAATTGCTTTGAGTCGATTACCAGTCTCCATAATGGGAGATTACACAATTCAAACAATTAGGAATTCGCCTCAAAGTAAAATAGACGAAGAAAAATCTTGGAATTCAAGAACGATTACTGATTACTAGGTACTAGGATTTTTTGTTAGAAAAATCCAATAGTTTTTTACTAACTATAAAGAAAAATTAATAACTACTGCTTATTACAAATTATTCATGATTTAAAATGAGAGTAGATTTTCGTGATGTGATTTCTAACTATACAATTTATATAAAAATATCCTAATCCCTTTTTCTTTCCTTGAATCTTTTAGTTTTAGTCAGTTCATGAAAAATTTTATACTATTAATTTCTTCTTATCCATAATGGATTTACCTGGACCAATACATGAGATTCTTGTGCTATTTGGGGGATTTGTTCTTCTACTAGGGGGTCTAGGAGTAGTATTACTCACCAACCCAATTTATTCTGCCTTTTCGCTGGGATTAGTTCTTGTTTGTATATCCTTGTTCTATTTTTTATTGAATTCCTACTTTGTAGCTGTCGCACAACTTCTTATTTATGTGGGAGCCATAAATGTCTTGATCATATTTGCTGTAATGTTTGTAAATGGCTCAGAGTGGTCTAAAGATAAGAATTATTGGACTATTGGAGATGGGTTTACTTCACTCGTTTCTATAACTATTCCTTTTTCACTAATGACTACTATCCCAGATACGTCATGGTATGGAATTCTTTGGACTACAAGATCAAACCAAATAGTAGAACAGGGTCTCATAAATAACGTTCAACAAATTGGGATTCATTTAGCAACCGATTTTTATCTTCCGTTTGAACTCATTTCCCTAATTCTTCTAGTTTCTTTAATAGGTGCAATTACTATGGCTCGACAATAATAAATTCTTAGAATTTCAAATCTAAAAAAATAACTAAAGAATAAAACAAACAATTTTTATTTAGTAAAATCCATCTACTGTCAACACAACAAATACTTTTTTTTTTTCTCTTTTGTTGCGTAATTGTTCTATTCTAATTAATTGAATCGGTTCAATTCTTGTGCTCATATTGAAATGAATCGAGATGGATAAGGAGTTAGTTAATGATGTTTGAGCATGTACTTTTTTTGAGTGTCTATTTATTTTCGATTGGTATCTATGGATTGATTACAAGCCGAAACATGGTTAGAGCTCTAATATGTCTTGAACTTATACTGAATTCAATTAATCTAAATCTCGTAACATTTTCTGCTCTATTTGATAGTCGCCAATTAAAAGGAGACATTTTCGCAATTTTTGTTATAGCCCTTGCGGCGGCTGAAGCAGCTATTGGACTATCCATTCTTTCTTCCATCCATCGTAACAGGAAATCTACTCGTATCAACCAATCGAATTTTTTGAATAATTAGGCATAGAATTCTCTAAACAAAGGCGCATATATAATAATAAGGAACATTAAGATTAATAAAATTCGAGTCTTCTTTTCTTATTTTTATTTGAGAATACCTATTTTTGAAGTAGGTTATTTCAGAGTATTCTTTTTTACTTATTAAATTTTGCATTTTTGCAATTCATTGATATTGCAATATTCAAATTGCAATAATTTATATTGCAAAGATAATAGCCAATGGCTAATTCGAATTAGTATGTAGAATTCGTATAATTATGACTGTTGAAGCCTTAAATTCAAGTCTCTTGGCTCTTTTCACGCTTTCTCACAAACAGATTAAGAAATATATTGCATTATTTATTAAAGTTTGGATAAACCATTGCTTCGTCTGGTGTCTACAATACATATAACTTATATAGTACTAATTTCATTTTTACCAGATCGAAAATTATTATGTTGAAAAGGAAAATTTCTAGATCCAATGTCACATTCTGTAAAAATTTATGATACATGTATAGGATGCACTCAATGTGTACGAGCTTGTCCAACAGATGTATTAGAAATGATACCTTGGGATGGATGTAAAGCCAAGCAAATTGCTTCTGCGCCGAGAACCGAAGATTGTGTGGGTTGTAAGAGATGCGAATCCGCCTGCCCAACAGATTTTTTAAGTGTCCGCGTTTATTTAGGGCCTGAAACAACCCGCAGCATGGCTCTATCTTATTGATACGTTACAAAAAACTCCACTTGAATCGTCTGATTCCTCTTTACCGAAGAAGCCTGTGCTCAATATAATCGAGCATGGGCTTTTCTGGTCAAAACGTATCTTGTCTTTATTACTTTATCATGAGTTATTTTCCTTGGTTAACAATACTTGTTGTTTTGCCGATATTTGCAGGTTCATTAATTTTCTTTTTACCCCATAAAGGAAACAAAATTGTTAGGTGGTATACTATATCTATTTGTTTATTAGAATTCCTTCTAATGACTTATGCATTCTGTTATCATTTCCAATTAGAGGATCCCTTAATCCAATTAAGGGAGGATTCTAAATGGATAGATGTTTTTGATTTCCACTGGAGATTGGGAATCGATGGACTTTCATTAGGATCTATTTTATTGACAGGATTTATCACTACTTTAGCTACTTTAGCGGCTTGGCCAATTACCCGGAATTCGCGATTATTCTATTTCCTGATGCTAGCAATGTATAGCGGTCAAATAGGATTATTTTCTTCACGAGACCTTTTACTTTTTTTTATCATGTGGGAGTTAGAATTAATTCCTGTTTACTTACTTTTATCCATGTGGGGGGGGAAAAGGCGTCTATATTCAGCTACCAAGTTTATTTTGTATACTGCAGGCGGTTCCATTTTTTTCTTAATCGGAGTTCTGGGTATGGGCTTATATGGTTCCAACGAACCAATATTAGACTTGGAACGATTGATTAATCAATCATACCCTGCAACATTGGAAATACTACTTTATTTTGGCTTCCTTATTGCTTATGCTGTCAAATTGCCGATTATACCTCTACATACGTGGTTACCAGATACCCACGGGGAAGCACATTACAGTACATGTATGCTTTTAGCGGGAATCTTATTAAAGATGGGAGCATATGGATTGATTCGGATCAATATGGAATTGTTACCTCATGCTCATTATCTATTCTCCCCCTGGTTGGTAATAATAGGAGCGGTGCAAATAATCTATGCAGCTTCAACTTCTCTTGGTCAACGAAATTTCAAAAAAAGAATAGCCTACTCCTCCGTATCTCACATGGGTTTCATAATTATAGGAATTGGTTCCATAACCAACATTGGACTAAATGGAGCTATTTTACAAATATTATCCCATGGATTTATCGGTGCTACACTATTTTTCTTGGCAGGAACGGCTTGTGATAGAATGCGTCTTGTTTATCTCGAAGAACTGGGAGGGATATCTATACCAATGCCAAAAATGTTTACTATGTTTAGTAGCTTTTCAATGGCTTCTCTTGCCTTACCAGGAATGAGCGGTTTTGTTGCAGAATTAGTAGTATTTTTTGGACTAATTACTAGTCCCAAATTTATGTTAATGCCAAAAATGCTAATTACTTTTGTAATGGCAATTGGAATGATATTAACTCCTATTTATTTATTATCTATGTTACGCCAGATGTTCTATGGATACAAGTTATTTCATGTTCCAAACGCAAATTTTGTGGATTCTGGACCACGAGAACTCTTTCTTTTAATCTGTATCTTTTTACCAGTAATAGGAATTGGTATTTATCCAGATTTTGTTCTCTCGCTATCCGTTGACAGGGTAGAGGCTCTCTTATCCAATTATTATCCTAAATAGGATTTTCTTTTTTTAACAAGTCCGCTCTATATTTCATAATGGAAAAACCGAAAAATTCCGAAAAAAGTAAAAAAGTCTAATTAGATCTATTTCGAATTTTTGGGAACCCCTTTGAAAAGACGTTCAAAGGGGTTCTCAAATCCAAAAAAATGGGAAAAAACCTTCATTTTATGAATGTTTTATGTTATGTAATCATTTAGATGGTAATGTAAATGAACCATAACTATGTAAACCTATTCCTAAAAGATTGATACCAAAATAGCAGATCCAAATTATAAGAAATCCTATCGAAGCTACAAATGCAGAATTCGTACCCTTCCAACTTGGATTTGTTCTACTATGTAAATAAATTGCAAATATGGTCCAGGTAATAAATGCCCAAGTTTCCTTAGGATCCCAATTCCAATAGGATCCCCACGCCTCATTAGCCCATACTGCTCCACAAAGAATACCTATGGTTAAAAGGGTAAACCCTAGACTAATAACACGATAACTCCAAGAATCCAAACGCTCGGTTAATTGATATTTGTAATAATTTGGAAATGAAGGAAAAGAGGTGTTTTTTAAGGCACTTCTTTTTGCATAGAAATATTCAATCTCACTAAATAAAAATGTTTTAAGTAATTTTCTTTTTTTCTTTTTAGAAAAGAAATCTAAATTCTTTCGAAATCTAATGATTAGAAGAGCGGCGGATAATAAGGATCCGCACAAAAGAGTTGCGTAGCTTAGTAACATCATACTGACATGCATCATTAACCACTGAGATTGGAGAGCAGGTACTAGTATTGTAGATTGATGCATTTCAGTTAAAAGACCTGACGTGGCAAAGCCTTGCGTTAAAATAGTACTTGGCGTAGTTATTGCGCTTAAATCATTTTTAGAGTTCTGTATCTTAGGAATAATATGAAGAATATACAGAGCCCATGAAAGGAAGATCAATGACTCATATAAATTACTTAATGGAAAATGTCCCGAAGAAACCCAACGAGAAACTAAGAATCCTGTTATAGAGAAAAAAGTAGCTATCATTCCTTTTTCTGACGAATCACGTAATCCCCTAAGTTCACGAACTAATAAGGTTATCAAATGAATCGTAATCACAATGGAAATTGTTGAGAAAGAGATATGAGTTAGTATATGTTCTAAAGTTGCAAATAGCATAAGGAGAAGGTCCCATTACAAAATTGGAAATTTCGAATTGAATCCATTTTCTAATCTATTGTATTCTTTTTCGAGAATGCCGCCACTCGGACTCGAACCGAGATGCTTGAGCACTGCTTCCTAAGAGCAGCGTGTCTACCAATTTCACCATGGCGGCTAACTTGAAATAATAGTTAACTTAAAAGAATAATAGTTATTTTCTCGCGAATCGTCGAGATTGGGAGAATCCATATAATTTAGGAAAATTTTTAGAATTTCATCTTTAAATACAAAGAGTTTTGTATTTTGAAAAGTTTCTTGAGTCAAAGCCTTTACGCTCTTATTAATATGATTTACCAGTCCTAAACCTGTGAATTTTGGATAAGATCGGTAGAAATTCTAAATCCTATTGCAAGAGTACTCTACTTTTGATAATAGAATCCTCCTATTTTTTTATGAGAATTCTATTATCAAAAGTTCTTTGATAGGAAAAAAGAATACTGAGGACACAATATACCAAAACTTTTGTTCTATATAATAGAATAACAGAGGGATTAGTTCTAAGAATATTGTACCCAGGAATTCGACACATAAAAGTACATTCATTAATTAATCCAAATTATTCATTCATATTAAATAATTGGAATTTCTTTGAGATAGTTCAATTCAGATTATTCCAAAACCTGATTATTTGTTTGTTACCCAGAAAAACCTTTTGGTTTTGGATGCTCGTTACCGCTCAAAAATGATCTTGATTTTGCTAAGGAATAAGATTGTACTATGGAAAAATAAGTTTTTTTCTTCCAAATATTTTTACGAATACGCTTTTTTGACATCGAAGTACGTTTTTTTGGAACTGCCATTCAAAAGGGGAATTTGTTTTTTTTAGTTGTATGTGAAAGACATCTATTGCCGCAAATCAATCCTTCTTTCTGTTTTTTCTTAGTATTTATACTTAGATACTGAAAGATAATGAAATTTAAAATTATTTTTTACTTCATTTTGTCTAATGTGGATAAGAAAAGAGTTTTTCGCGTATTTTTCATATATATTTTAGACTTTGTTTTAATAATATACAATATATACAAAGATATATTATAAACAAAGGTTTTCTATTTAAATCAATTTATATATCAAATATACTCCATATATAAATCTAAGGTATGGGGGATAAGCCCCCATATAATATGGGGAGATAAAACGAAGGTAAAATTCAAATAGTTAATTAAGTTGAGAAGATATTCAAGAATGGAATTCCAGTCAAAATAAAAAAAGAATTAGTCTATTAAACAAGACATTATAAAACTTAGATAATTCTAGTCATTAGGATTTCCATTTTATATGAAGTAAAAAATATTCGAGAATTTCCGATAAATATAAAATTCAAATATAGTTGAAATTCAATCAATCGGTTACGAAATAAGAGAGCTATTTCATTTTAACAGAAAGAAATAAAAAAAGAATAGGAATAGAAAGTAAACTGATTCAATCTTTTTTTGTATTTTAATAAATATCTTTTTTTATCTAATAACTAAATAACGAAATTCTTTGATTAAGTTTTTGAATTTAAGCAACTAAACCCATTCCGAATTTTGGAATATTTTAATGAGACAAATTTTGAAAAAATCAGAATTCCAGTATTTTTTCTTATTCTTATTTTGTTTTTTTAATTCCTTCAGAAAGAAATAAGAATAAGTTTGGTGAATCGGAAACAATTTTATAGAAAAAAAGAACTATAAATTTCAACTAAAATTTGCTATTTCTTTTCTTATGGAACATACATATCAATATGCCTGGGTAATCCCTCTTCTCCCACTTCCAGTTATTATGTCAATGGGGTTTGGGCTTTTTCTTATTCCGACAGCAACAAAAAATCTTCGTCGCATATGGGCTTTTCCTAGTGTTTTACTCTTAAGTATAGCTCTGGTATTCTCAGTTCACCTGTCTATTCAACAAATAAAAGGGAGTTCTATCTATCAATATCTATGGTCTTGGACCATCAATAATGATTTTTCCTTAGAATTTGGATACTTGATCGACCCCCTTACTTCTATTATGTTAATACTAATTACTACTGTGGGAATCTTGGTTCTTATTTATAGTGACGATTATATGTCTCACGATGAGGGATATTTGAGATTTTTCGTTTATATAAGTTTTTTTAATACTTCCATGTTGGGATTGGTTACTAGTTCCAATTTGATACAAATTTATTTTTTTTGGGAACTTGTGGGAATGTGTTCCTATTTATTGATAGGCTTTTGGTTTACACGCCCAATTGCAGCGAGTGCTTGTCAAAAAGCTTTTGTAACTAATCGTGTAGGGGATTTTGGTTTGTTATTAGGAATTTTAGGTTTTTTTTGGATAACAGGTAGTTTAGAGTTTCGGGATTTGTTCAAAATAGCTAATAACTGGATTCCTAATAATGGGATTAATTCATTACTTACTACTTTGTGTGCTTTTTTATTATTTCTTGGTGCAGTTGCAAAATCTGCACAATTCCCTCTTCACGTATGGTTACCTGATGCTATGGAAGGACCCACTCCCATTTCGGCTCTTATACACGCAGCAACTATGGTTGCTGCGGGGATTTTTCTTCTAGCTCGACTTCTTCCTCTTTTCATATCCCTACCTTTGATAATGAGTTTCATTTCCTTAGTAGGTACAATAACACTTTTCTTAGGAGCGACTTTAGCTCTTGCTCAGAGAGATATTAAAAGAAGCTTAGCCTATTCTACAATGTCTCAATTGGGTTATATGATGTTAGCTCTAGGTATAGGTTCTTATCAAGCAGCTTTATTCCATTTGATCACTCATGCTTATTCGAAAGCTTTATTGTTCTTGGGATCCGGATCTGTTATTCATTCAATGGAACCTCTTGTTGGATATTCACCAGATAAAAGTCAGAATATGGTTCTTATGGGTGGTTTAAAAAAATATGTTCCTATTACAAGAACGACTTTTTTATTGGGTACACTTTCTCTTTGTGGTATTCCACCTCTTGCTTGCTTCTGGTCCAAAGATGAAATCCTTAGTAATAGTTGGTTGTATTCACCTTTTTTTGGAATAATAGCTTCTTTTACTGCAGGATTAACTGCATTTTATATGTTTCGAATATATTTACTTACTTTTGATGGGTATTTGCGTGTTCATTTTCAAAATTACAGTAGTACTAAAGAAGGTTCGTTGTATTCAATATCCTTATGGGGAAAAAGCATACCCAAAAGAGTCAATAGAGATTTTGTTTTATCAACAATGAAGAATGGAGTTTCTTTTTTTTCACAAAATATACCCAAAATTCCTGGTAATACAAGAAATAGGATAGGATTTTTTAGTACTTCCTTTGGAGCTAAAAATACTTTTGTCTATCCTCGCGAAACTGGAAATACTATGCTATTTCCTCTTCTTATATTACTGCTTTTTACTTTGTTCATTGGATCCATAGGAATCCATTTTGATAATGGAGTAATGGATAACGGAACATCAGAGTTAACCATATTATCAAAGTGGCTAGCCCCTTCGATAAGCTTTTTCCAGGAAAGTTCTAATTCTTCCATAAATTCATATGAATTTCTCACTAATGCTATTTCTTCTGTAAGTTTAGCTATTTTTGGTCTATTCATAGCATATATATGCTATGGATCCGCTTATTCTTTTTTTCAGAATTTGAATTTTAAAAATTCCCTTGTAAAAGGGAATCCAAAAAAGAACTTTTTGGATCAAGTAAAAAAAAAGGTATACAGCTGGTCATATAATCGCGGTTATATAGATGTTTTCTATACTAAGTTCTTTATTCTGGGTATAAGAAGATTTGCCGAACTAACGCATTTTTTTGATAAAGGTGTTATTGATGGAATTATCAATGGAGTGGGTCTTGCTGGTTTTTGTATAGGAGAAGAAATTAAATATGTGGGGGGAGGGCGAATATCGTCTTATCTATTCTTTTTTTTATGTTATGTATCCTTGTTCCTATTCTTTTTTCTTCCTTAATTCATTATTCCATGAATTCCTCAAAACGAGGCTCATCAAAATGCAAAATCTAAGACTACTATAAGACTACTAATAAATATAAGACTACTAATAAAATAAGAAAAAAATTCGAACGATTAAATTACTTCTCCCGAATATCCAACTGACTTATTAATTTCTTATAACGTACTCTATTTTTCTTTGCCAAATAAGCCAGCAAACGTTGACGTTTTCCCAAAAGTCTTCGTAGACCTCTTTCCGATGAAAAATCTTTTTTGTGTAATTCCAAATGTGAAGCAAGTCTCCGTATCTTATTGGTGAAACTGAATACTTGAAATTCAACAGAACCCCTGTTTTCTTGTTTTTCTTCTTTAACCATAAATCAAAAAATTTTTCTACCTCCTTTCTTTTTCATGTATTTTTCTGATCAGGAAAAATAAAAAATTATGTCAGTTATTTTGAAGTTATTCGAATCTCGTACACACAAAAATTTGCAATTATTCATCTACTGCTGGAATCTAGAATTTGGATTTATTTTATCGATGCAAATTGGATTTGGATAGAAGGGTACATTCTTTTATTTTAGATAGAAGAAATGTTTCTTCTATCTAAAATAAAAGAATTTTGCTGATTTATTTATTGCTATATCCAATTTATAGAATTGATACACCATTTAATTGATATCATTTAGCAAAATGAAACACAGCATATGCATCCATCTTTCGGCTCGAGAATTTCACGGGAGAGAGATATAGTATAAGAAATAGGCTGTTAAGTAACTCTAAATGAATTGTGGATACATCTGTATCCTTAACATACTGAAACGACTGCCATTATTCGTATCAAAGCAATAGCGATTCATAAAAGCAAAATCTTGTAATCAATGGTGGGCCAATAATGAATTTTTTTGCATATGTATTAAGACGCTTGGTCTGATTTCGAAATTGTCCAGAGTTTTTTATGTTGTTTTCCTTGCAAAATGATGGATCTCCTTCCGTAACTTTCCAATTACGAGTACGAGAATTGAAAGACATGAAAATTCTCAATTCTCTACAGCGTCTAGGAGATAGATAGAATATTTTCAGGAACAAGAAAATCAGAAGAATCTTTTTCTCTATTCACTACCATTCCGCGTCTTCGACTTCTATTAGTTTCTTTTCTTCTTTAATGCAATAGCTATAGTTTGATATAGAATCCATTTCTCAAAGTAATGGAAACCATTCTCTTATAGGAAATGGTTCGAAAATCGCTATTCCACCTTTTAGGTTTAGGTATCGTGAAAAGTGATACCTGTGAAGATCGTGCATTTCAGTCACATTCAGATCCGTTTTTCGAGTTCATGATATAACCAAATTGGATGGATCTTCCACCCGTTTAGCTAAGAAAGAATAGATGCGGAGGTGGATAATAGATCGATATGAAGATCATGAGCTGCCCCATAATGAAACCACCAGTAGTCGCGAATATCTCCTTCTTCCCTAACCCAAGATTGGAGAAAGAAGATCTAAGAGGGATCTATGTAGAATGTGGTCAGAAATCCATAATAGAGTCCGACCACAACGACCGAATTAATTATCCTCATCGAGAAACTTAGACTA